CTAATTATAAAGAAAAAAGTGCAGCTGGTTAGATCCAGCTTATTCTTGAAATAAACAACTCGCACACACTCCCTTTCCAAAAAAAATCAATACACCAAGGACTACACTTAGATTTATTGGATTTGTTGCTAAAATATCGGTATTAAATCCGAAACTCCCGGCGGATGGCCAGTGACTCAAGGAAACAAAAGAATTGGTTACATTTTTCATATGATCTCCTCTTATAGATAGGACTAAATTGAGTTCTTTTTGTATTACTTCACCTTTTGTTGATTTTCTTTTTTTCCATATTTCTCAATCTATTTAATTTCAATTGAACTCCCCAAAAAGAAAATAAAAAGAAAATGAATTTAATTATAATTAGGTCCCAGGCCAGGTATCATATCAATTACGAAATATCTCGTTCATTGCAAGGCGTACTAAAAAAGGGGGTTCCATTGGACCGAGAACGGGAAGGAAAAAAGCGAGTGGATCCTCTAATTCCTGATCCTCAAATTAGTCCTTCCCACGGGGTATTGTATTATCTCAACGAATAAGTTAAAGTTATTTTAGGATTGAAATCTTGATATAATTTGAAAAATAAAGTGGCAAAGCAAATCTAAGATAATAAAATAAGAAAGATAAAAATAAGACTTTCCCGTTTATTTCGAGGATTAAACAAAAGGATTTGCAAATAAAAGCGCTAATGCCACGACCAGTCCATAAATTGTTAAAGCTTCCATAAAAGCCAGACTAAGCAATAAAGTACCTCGTATTTTACCCTCTGCTTCTGGTTGTCTCGCGATACCTTCTACGGCTTGGCCCGCAGCAGTCCCTTGTCCAACTCCCGGTCCAATAGAAGCCAGCCCTACAGCCAATCCAGCAGCAATAACGGAAGCAGCAGAAATCAGTGGATTCATGGTAAGCTCCTCGCATAAAAATAAAGAAATGGTTAATGATACAAGCAACCAATGAATTATGGCTTATTATTCCATTACTAAGATCCATCCAATCTAAATAACTATGAACTACAAATTTTAAGTAATGAGATTATTGAATGAGCAGAACTATTTAGATCTCGCGTTTTTAGTTCCTATCCATCGGATCTAGTTCTTCCATTTCATTATTTATTTGTTCCGAGCCGTTCTTTCAATTATGCACTCTTTTTCTTCTATATGCTTGATTTCATCTGTTTATTCATTCGGCGGAACCCATACGAAACGAAAAAGTATTTCTATTGTAATTTGAAATTCCTATCTAAAATCGCGATGGGGTAGGAAAGTCAATAAGATATATGGATAGTTCATATATAACTAATAAAGATCTAATATCACATATACATGATTTCTTCCATAACGGAAACCAAAAATTCACATCTTATATTCAACCCGATTCTAGAATCATTCTTTGAAACATACAGAAGGGTTTACTTATAGACATTAAATAAATTATGTATATCCAGTTCGACCCCACCCCTAACCCATTTTTTATGAATCTCATTTGTAAATTATTAGTTTCTTTTATTTATCATTATCCCGCATTAATACAAGCATGAATACAAACGAACTAATTTCTTAGTCTGAATCCTTACATATCAATAAATATAAATATTTGAGATCCAATTGCATGCAATGAATTCGAATTTTGATCAATATCAACCATTGAATTGAAAATCAAACGAAATGAGAATAGTTCCATAAGAACATTCATTTTTTTTTATCACACATTGGAACTGGATAACATAACAATTCTTATCCAAATTATGTATGAATCATAACATAATAAGGATTGACTGAACAAATATATAGAAATAGAATGAATATTGAGGTGAGGGGAGTATGGCATAAGTGGCCCAAACAGAAATCTTTGGAAAAGTTTCTTTTTAGATCTGCTTCCTTCTTTTTTGACAACTGAATTCTATATCGTAATCTTTTTTACTACTACTCTAAATCATATATACCCGATATTTTATTTATTTTGTTCCAGAATGTATTATCTGAACCGACCATACATTGCGTTGGTATAATAAAAAAAGAATATTTTGAAAGCTAGTCAATGATGGCCCTCCATGGATTCCCCTATATAAGCCGCCGCTAAGGTTGCGAAAATAAGAGCTTGAATACCGCTTGTAAATAATCCAAGAAACATGACAGGTATAGGAACTACTGAAGGGACTAAAGAAACAAGAACAACAACTACTAATTCATCAGCCAATATATTACCAAAAAGTCGAAAACTAAGTGATAAGGGTTTTGTGAAATCTTCTAGAATATTGATTGGTAAAAGTATTGGAGTTGGTTGAATATATTTACCGAAATAACCCAATCCCTTTTTTGTAAGACCCGCATAGAAATAGGCTACTGACGTAGGTAAAGCTAAAGCAACAGTAGTATTTATATCATTCGTGGGTGCGGCTAACTCCCCATGAGGTAACTGTATGATTTTCCAAGGTAAAAGAGCCCCCGACCAGTTGGAAACAAAAATAAATAAAAACATAGTTCCAATAAAAGGAACCCAAGGG